AATTAAATGGTATATCAATTCTATAAATTGGATATAGCAATAAATAAATCAGCAAAATTCTTTTATTTTAGATAGAAGAAATGTTTCTTCTATCTAAAATAAAAGAATGTACCCTTCTATGCAAATCCAATTTGCATCGATAAAATAAATCCAAATTCCAGATTCCAGCAGTAGATGAATAATTGCAAATTTTTGTGTGTACGAGATTAGAATAACTTCAAAATAACTGACATAATTTTTTATTTTTCCTGATCAGAAAAATACATGAAAAAGAAAGGAGGTAGAAAAATTTTTTGATTTATGGTTAAAGAAGAAAAACAAGAAAACAGGGGTTCTGTTGAATTTCAAGTATTCAGTTTCACCAATAAGATACGGAGACTTGCTTCACATTTGGAATTACACAAAAAAGATTTTTCATCGGAAAGAGGTCTACGAAGACTTTTGGGAAAACGTCAACGTTTGCTGGCTTATTTGGCAAAGAAAAATAGAGTACGTTATAAGAAATTAATCAGTCAGTTGGATATTCGGGAGAAGTAATTTAATCGTTGGAATTTTTTTCTTATTTTATTAGTAGTCTTTATTTTATTAGTAGTCTTATAGTAGTCTTAGATTTTGCATTTTGATGAGCCTCGTTTTGAGGAATTCATGGAATAATCCATTTTCATGGAAAAAAGAATAAGAACAAGGATATGAGTCTACCGCTTACAAGAAAAGATCTCATGATAGTCAATATGGGCCCTCAACATCCATCAATGCATGGTGTTCTCCGACTGATCGTTACTCTCGATGGTGAAGATGTTATTGATTGCGAACCCATATTAGGGTATTTACACAGAGGAATGGAAAAAATCGCGGAAAACAGAAGTATTATACAATACTTGCCTTATGTAACACGGTGGGATTATTTAGCTACTATGTTTACAGAAGCAATAACGGTAAATGCACCTGAATTCTTGGAGAATATTCAAATACCCCAAAGAGCCAGCTATATTAGGGTAATTATGTTAGAATTGAGCCGTATAGCTTCTCACTTATTATGGCTTGGACCTTTTATGGCGGATCTCGGGGCACAGACTCCTTTTTTTTACATTTTTAGAGAGAGAGAATTGATATATGATCTATTTGAAGCTGCTACAGGTATGCGAATGATGCATAATTACTTTCGCATCGGAGGGGTAGCTGCCGATCTACCTTATGGATGGATGGATAAATGTTTAGATTTCTGTGATTATTTTTTACGAGGAGTTGTTGAATATCAACAACTTATTACACAGAATCCTATTTTTTTAGAACGAGTTGAAGGAGTCGGTTTTATTAGCGGAGAAGAAGCTGTAAATTGGGGCTTATCGGGCCCAATGTTACGAGCTTCTGGAATACAATGGGATCTTCGTAAAATTGATCCTTATGAGTCTTACAATCAATTTGATTGGAAAGTACAATGGCAAAAAGAAGGAGATTCGTTAGCTCGCTATTTAGTACGAATCGGTGAAATGAGGGAATCCATAAAAATTATTCAACAAGCTGTAGAGAAAATTCCGGGAGGACCTTATGAGAATTTAGAAGCCCGGCGCTTTAAGAACGCAAAGAATTCCGAATGGAATGATTTTGAATATCGATTTCTTGGTAAAAAACCTTCGCCCAATTTTGAATTATCAAAGCAAGAGCTTTATGTAAGAGTAGAAGCTCCAAAAGGTGAATTAGGAATTTATCTGGTAGGAGATGATAGTCTTTTCCCCTGGAGATGGAAAATTCGTCCACCTGGTTTTATTAATTTGCAAATTCTTCCTCAGCTAGTTAAAAAAATGAAATTGGCTGATATCATGACGATATTAGGTAGTATAGATATCATTATGGGGGAAGTTGACCGTTGAAATGATAATAGAGGTAGAAACTATCAATTCTTTTTCAAAATCGGAATTATTAAAAGAAGTCTACGGACTGATATGGATTCTACCCATTTTGACCCTCCTACTGGGAATCACAATAGAAGTACTCGTAATTGTGTGGTTAGAAAGAGAAATATCCGCATCGATACAACAACGTATTGGTCCTGAATATGCTGGCCCGCTGGGACTGCTTCAAGCTATAGCAGATGGAACTAAGCTACTTTTAAAAGAGGATATCCTCCCATCCCGAGGAGATATTCCTTTATTTAGCATTGGTCCCGCTATAGCAGTCATATCCGTTTTATTAAGTTTTTTAGTTATCCCTTTGGGATATCGTTTTGTTTTAGCTGATCTTAGTATTGGTGTTTTTTTATGGATTGCTATTTCAAGTATTGCTCCTATTGGTCTTCTCATGGCGGGATATAGCTCAAATAATAAATATTCTTTTTCAGGCGGTCTACGAGCGGCTGCTCAATCTATTAGTTATGAAATACCATTAACTTTTTGTGTACTAGCAATATCTCTACGTGTGATTCGTTAAAATAGGATCTTTTTCCTGTAAAATACATTGAATGCTTATCTTCCTTTGCTTATTCTGTATTCGGATTGGTAAGTTAAACTAGATAGCTATATGAGTGAAACAAAACAGCTTATTAATTTGTAGTAAAAATAAAAAATCTCATTTCCTATGTACAAGAAAAAAATTCAAGTAAACATAAGCCGTATAAACTCTTTACCCCAAGGTTGAGATTGTTTGATTAGTCATCATATCTTGAAGCGGGCAAGAATAAAGGATTCGCGATATGGAATTCCATTACTAGAATATTTTGAGTTATTACTATAACTTATAACCATATGGCAATCCATCAAAAGTTAGTGAGGGATTAGAAACACTAAAGTACATACAGGATTAGTAATGAGAGAATCTAAATCATTAGACATTTTTCCTCATAAAAGGAATCGTAATAAAGACTTGAAATTGGTGGAAATGATCAAGTAGTACTTTCTTCGGATTCCGGTCTAGAGTATGTTCCCATTCACTTGTTAAAGAAATAGCTATCAAGAACGAATTAACCCTTTATTCTTTTTTTCTTTTTAAGTATACCCTTCCCCGGGAAAGAAGAATAGGACAAAAGATATGGAATGCAATAGAAAAAAGGGATCTTTATTTATTCTTTCCTTCCTTTATCCCTATTCATACAGAATTCCTCATGAACTAATGCCCAATTCTTTCCATTTATTAATTGCTATAACGAGTGTTTTATTCCAATATTAAGTTATTACCGAACAAAGAAAAATTTTATTATTATTATATAAAGGATGAGATCAATTCGGAAGCGCTTTTTTGTTATTCTAGCAGACAGAATTGCTTTGGTCTAATTTGGGGCTTTCCAATCAATTTTATCTTACCTAATTCTATCTACGCCCAGGGAATAATACCGAAATGAAACAATCCTTTCTTTTTTCTGATCATAGAGGAGCCGTATGAAGCTAAGGTTTCATGTACGGTTTTGGAATAGCGGTGGGAACTGTGATGTTATCATCGACTATGATTATCTAACAGTTCAAGTACAGTTGATATAGTTGAAGCACAGTCCAAATATGGTTTTTTGGGGTGGAATCTTTGGCGTCAGCCTATAGGTTTTCTAGTTTTTCTAATTTCTTCTTTGGCAGAATGTGAAAGATTACCCTTTGATTTACCCGAAGCGGAAGAAGAATTAGTAGCAGGTTATCAAACCGAATATTCTGGTATTAAATATGGTTTATTTTATCTTGTTTCTTACCTAAATTTATTAGTTTCCTCTTTATTTGTAACTGTTCTATACTTAGGCGGGTGGAATTTATCTATTCCCTATATATCCTTTTTTGGATTTTTCCAAATGAATAAAATAATGGGAATTTTTGAAATGGTAATAGGTATCTTTATTACATTAACTAAAGCTTATTTATTTCTCTTCATTTCTATCACAATAAGATGGACTTTACCCAGGATGAGAATGGATCAGTTATTAAATCTTGGATGGAAATTTCTTTTACCTATTTCTCTGGGCAATCTCTTATTAACAACTTCTTTCCAACTAGTTTCACTATAAATAAGATAATACAATAACAGTAAGAATATTTTCAACACAAAAGTTCTCTCAAACAAGAGAAAGAAACATACCTTTTTCATACATATTTAGAATATGTTCCCTATGCTAACTGGGTTCATTAGTTATGGTCAACAAACAATACGCGCCGCAAGATACATTGGTCAAGGTTTCATAATTACCTTATCCCACACAAATCGTTTACCTATAACGATTCACTACCCTTATGAAAAATCAATTACATCGGAGCGTTTCCGGGGGCGAATACACTTTGAATTTGATAAATGCATTGCTTGTGAAGTATGTGTTCGCGTATGCCCGATAGATCTACCTCTTGTGGATTGGAGATTTGAAAAGGATATTAAAAGGAAACAATTGCTTAATTATAGTATTGATTTCGGAGTTTGTATATTTTGTGGTAACTGTGTTGAATACTGTCCGACAAATTGTTTATCGATGACTGAAGAATATGAACTTTCTACTTATGATCGTCATGAATTGAATTACAATCAAATTGCTTTGAGTCGGTTACCAATCTCCATAATGGGAGATTACACAATTCAAACAATTAGGAATTCGCCTCAAAGTAAAATAGACGAAGAAAAATCTTGGAATTCAAGAACGATTACTGATTACTAGGTATTAGGTTTTTTTTTGTTAGAAAAATCCATTTTTACTAACTATAACGAAAAAAGAATAACTATTGCTTAACAACTTATATACATATACAAAAAAATATCCTAATATCTTTTTCCTTCCTTGAATCTTTTAGTTTTAGTCAGTTCATGAAAAATTTTATACTATAAATTTCTTCTTATCCATAATGGATTTACCTGGACCAATACATGAGATTCTTGTGCTATTTGGGGGATTTATTCTTCTACTAGGGGGTCTAGGAGTAGTATTACTTACCAACCCAATTTATTCTGCCTTTTCGCTGGGATTAGTTCTTGTTTGTATATCCTTATTCTATTTTTTATTGAATTCCTACTTTGTAGCTGTCGCACAACTTCTTATTTATGTGGGAGCCATAAATGTCTTGATCATATTTGCTGTAATGTTTGTAAACGGCTCAGAGTGGTCTAAAGATAAGAATTTTTGGACTATTGGAGATGGGTTTACTTTACTCCTTTGTATAACTATTCCTTTTTCACTAATGACTACTATCCCAGATACGTCGTGGTATGGAATTCTTTGGACTACAAGATCAAACCAAATAGTAGAACAGGGTCTCATAAATAACGTTCAACAAATTGGGATTCATTTAGCAACCGATTTTTATCTTCCGTTTGAACTCATTTCACTAATTCTTCTAGTTTCTTTAATAGGTGCAATTACTATGGCTCGACAATAAGAAATACTTAGAATGAGTCAAAATTCTTAGAATTTCAAATATAAAATAAATAACTAAACAATCACAATTTTGATTTAGTAAAACCCATCTACTGCCAACACAACAAATACCTTCTTTTCTCTTTTGTTGCGTAATTGTTCTATTCTAATTAATTGAATCGGTTCAATTCTTGTCCTTATATTGAAATGAATCGAGATTGATAAGGAGTTAGTTAATGATGTTTGAGCATGTACTTTTTTTGAGTGTCTATTTATTTTCGATTGGTATCTATGGATTGATCACAAGCCGAAACATGGTTAGAGCTCTAATATGTCTTGAACTTATACTGAATTCAATTAATCTAAATCTCGTAACATTTTCTGATCTATTTGATAGTCGCCAATTAAAAGGAGACATTTTCGCGATTTTTGTTATAGCCCTTGCGGCTGCTGAAGCAGCTATTGGACTATCCATTCTTTCTTCCATCCATCGTAACAGGAAATCAACTCGTATCAATCAATCTAATTTTTTGAATAATTAGACATAGAATCCTCTAAACAAAGGCACATATATAATAATACGTAACATTAAGATGAATAGAAATCTGATCTTATTTTCTTATTAGTATTTAATAATATCCATTAGTATTTAATAATATCCATTTTTTGAGTAGGTTATTTCAGAGTATTCTTTTTTACTTATTGAATATTGCAAATCCATTGATATTACAATTTGAATATTGCAATAATTTATATTGAAAAGATGATACCCAATTTATTGGCTAATTCGAATTAGTATGTAGAATTCATATAATTATGACTGTTGAAGTCTTAAATTCAAGTCTCTTGGTTCTTTTCACGCTTTCTCACAAACGGATTAAGAAATATATTATTATTTGTTAAAGTTTGGATAAACCATTGCTTCGTCTGGTGTCTACAATACATCTAATTTATATAATACTAATTTCATTTTTACCAGATCGAAAATTTTTATGTTGAAAAGGAAAATTTAGAGATCCAATGTCACATTCTGTAAAAATTTATGATACATGTATAGGATGCACTCAATGTGTACGAGCTTGTCCAACAGATGTATTAGAAATGATACCTTGGGATGGATGTAAAGCCAAGCAAATTGCTTCTGCGCCGAGAACCGAAGATTGTGTGGGTTGTAAGAGATGCGAATCCGCCTGCCCAACCGATTTTTTAAGTGTCCGCGTTTATTTAGGGCCTGAAACAACCCGCAGCATGGCTCTATCTTATTGATACGTTACAAAAAACTCCACTTGAATCGTCTGATTCCTCTTTACCGAAGAAGCCTGTGCTCGAAATAATTGAGCATGGGCTTTTCTGGTCAAAACGTATCTTGTCTTTATTACTTTATCATGAGTTATTTTCCTTGGTTAACAATACTTGTTGTTTTGCCGATATTTGCAGGTTCATTAATTTTCTTTTTACCTCATAAAGGAAATAAAATCGTTAGGTGGTATACTATATCTATTTGTTTATTAGAATTCCTTCTAATGACTTATGCATTCTGTTATCATTTCCAATTGGAGGATCCCTTAATGCAATTAAAGGAGGATTCTAAATGGATAGATGTTTTGGATTTCCACTGGAGATTGGGAATCGATGGACTTTCATTAGGATCCATTTTATTGACAGGATTTATCACTACTTTAGCTACTTTAGCGGCTTGGCCGGTTACCCGGAATTCGCGATTATTCTATTTCCTGATGCTAGCAATGTATAGCGGCCAAATAGGATTATTCTCTTCACGAGACCTTTTACTTTTTTTTATCATGTGGGAGTTAGAATTAATCCCTGTTTACTTACTTTTATCCATGTGGGGGGGAAAGAGGCGTCTGTATTCAGCTACCAAGTTTATTTTGTATACTGCAGGCGGTTCCATTTTTTTCTTAATTGGAGTTCTGGGTATGGGGTTATATGGTTCCAATGAACCCGGATTAGATTTGGAAAGATTGATTAATCAATCATACCCTGCAACATTGGAAATACTACTGTATTTTGGCTTCCTTATTGCTTATGCTGTCAAATTGCCAATTATACCTCTACATACGTGGTTACCGGATACCCATGGGGAAGCGCATTACAGTACATGTATGCTTTTAGCCGGAATTCTATTAAAGATGGGAGCATACGGATTGATTCGGATCAATATGGAATTGTTACCTCATGCTCATTATCTATTTTCCCCCTGGTTGGTAATAATAGGAGCGGTGCAAATAATCTATGCAGCTTCAACTTCTTTTGGTCAACGAAATTTCAAAAAAAGAATAGCCTACTCCTCCGTATCTCACATGGGTTTCATAATTATAGGAATTGGTTCCATAACCAACATTGGACTAAATGGAGCTATTTTACAAATATTATCCCATGGATTTATCGGTGCTACACTTTTTTTCTTGGCGGGAACGGCTTGTGATAGAGTGCGTCTTGTTTATCTCGAAGAATTGGGGGGAATATCTATTCCAATGCCAAAAATTTTTACCATGTTTAGTAGCTTTTCAATGGCTTCTCTTGCCTTGCCAGGAATGAGCGGTTTTGTTGCAGAATTAGTAGTATTTTTTGGACTAATTACTAGTCCTAAATTTATGTTAATGCCAAAAATGCTAATTACTTTTGTAATGGCAATTGGAATGATATTAACTCCTATTTATTTATTATCTATGTTACGCCAGATGTTCTATGGATACAAGCTATTTCATGTTCCAAATGAACATTTTGTGGATTCTGGACCACGGGAACTATTTCTTTTAATCTGTATCTTTTTACCAGTAATAGGAATTGGTATTTATCCAGATTTAGTTCTCTCGCTATCCGTTGACAGGGTAGAGGCTCTATTATCCAATTATTATCCTAAATAGGATTTTCTTTTTTTAACTAGTCCGCTCTATATTCCATCGTGGAAAAAAATTCCATAGTGGAAAAAACATAAAATTCAAAAAAAAGTAAAAAAGTCTAATTAGATCTATCTCGAATTTTTGAGAACCCTTTGAAAAGACGTTCAAGGGGTTCTCAAATCAAACAAAAAAGGAAAAAAAACCTTCATATCATAAAAAAATGAGGGTTTTATGTTATGTAATTATTTAGATGGTAATGTAAATGAACCATAACTATGTAAACCTATTCCTAACAGATTGATACCAAAATAGCAGATCCAAATTATAAGAAATCCTATCGAAGCTACAAGTGCGGAATTTGTACCCTTCCAATTTGGATTTGTTCTACTATGTAAATATATTGCAAATATGGTCCAGGTAATAAATGCCCAAGTTTCCTTAGGATCCCAATTCCAATAGGATCCCCATGCCTCATTAGCCCATACTGCTCCACAAAGAATACCCATGGTTAAAAGAGTAAACCCTAGACTAATGACACGATAACTCCAAGAATCCAAACGCTCAGTTAATTGATATTTGTAATAATTTGTAAATGCGGGAAAAGGGGTGTTTTTTAAAGCACTTTTTTTTGCATATAAATATTCAATCTCACTAAAGAAAAATCTTTTAAGTAAAACATTTTTTTTCTTTTTAAAAAAGAAATCGAAATTCTTTCGAAATCTAATGATTAGAAGAGCGGCGGATAATAAGGATCCGCACAAAAGAGTTGCATAGCTTAGTAACATCATACTGACATGCATCATTAACCACTGAGATTGTAGAGCAGGTACTAGTATTGTGGATTGATGCATTTCAGTTAAAAGACCCGATGTGGCAAAGCCTTGCGTTAAAATAGTACTTGGCGTAGTTATTGTGCTTAAATCATTTTTCGAGTTCTGTATCTTAGGAATAGTATGAAGAATATACAGAGCCCATGAAAGGAAGATCAATGACTCATATAAATTACTTAATGGAAAATGTCCCGAAGAAACCCAACGAGAAACTAAGAATCCTGTTATAGAGAAAAAAGTAGTTATCATTCCTTTTTCTGACGAATCACGTAATCCCCTAAGTTCACGAACTAATAAGGTTAGCAAATGAATCGTAATCACAATTGAAATGGTTGAGAAAGAGATATGAGTTAGTATATGTTCTAAAGTTGCAAATAGCATAAGGATAAGGTCCCATTACAAAATTGGAAATTTCAAATTTAATCCATTTTCTAATCTATTGTATTCTTTTTCGAGAATGCCGCCACTCGGACTCGAACCGAGATGCTTGAGCACTGCTTCCTAAGAGCAGCGTGTCTACCAATTTCACCATGGCGGCTAACTTAAAATAATAGTTAACTTAAAAGAATAATAGTTATTTTCTCACGAATCGTCGAGATTGGGAGAGGCCATAGAATTTAGGAACATTAGAATTTCATCATTAACTACAAATAATTTTGTATTTTAGAAAAATTTATAGAATGAAAGCCTTTACGCTCTTATTAATATGATTTACCAGTCCTAAACTCATTTATATGGGAATTTTGGATAAGATTGGATAAGATAGGTAGAGGTTGTATGTCCTATTGCAAGAATAGTCTACTTTTGGTAATAGAATCCTCATAAAAAATATGAGGATTCTATAATTAATCTGAATGAATAATTTAGATTCAATAATTGGAATTTCTTTGGGTTGGGATAGTTCAATTCAGATTATTCCAAAACCTTATTATTTGTTTATTTGTTGCCCAGAAAAACCTTTTGGTTTTGTATGCTCGTTGCCGCTAGAAAATGGTCTTGATTTTGCTAAAAAATAAAATTGTACTATGGAAAAATAAGTCTTTTTCTTCCAAAGATTTTTACGAATACGCTTTTTTGACATCGAAGTACGTTTTTTTGGAACTGCCATTTTAAAGGGGAATTTTTTTTTCTAGTTGTATGTGAAAGACATCTATTGCCGCAAATCAATCCTTCTTTCTGTTTTTTCTTAGTATTTATACTTAGATACTGAAAGATACTGAAATTCAAAATTCTTTTTTAGTTCATTTTGTCTAATGTGGATAAGACAAGAGTTTTTTAAGGCTTTCTATTTAAATCAATTTATATATCAAATATACCCCATATATAAATATATGGTATGGGGGATAAGCCCCATATAAGATGGGGAGATAAAAAGAAGGTAAAATTCAATTAGTTAATTAAGTTCAGAACGGTATTTCATAATTGAATTCCAATCAAAAAAATACTTAGTCTCTTAAACAAGACATTCTAAAACTTAGAGAATTCTAGTCATTAGGATTTCTGTTTTATATGAAGTAAGCAATATTTGAGAATTTACTATACTATAGATTCTTTGGAATTCAATCAATTACGAAACAAGAGAGCTCCTTTATTTTAAGAGAAAGAAATACAAAAATGAATAGAAAGTAAAATGATTCAATCTTTTTTTGTAGTTTAATAAATATTTTTTTTAACTAATAACTAGATAACATAACTAGATAACGAAATTCTTTGATTCACTTTTTGAATTTAAGCAACTAAACCCATTCTGAATTTTTGAATATTTTAATGAGAGAAATTTGGAAAAATCCAGAATTCCAGTATTTTTTCTTTTTCTTATTTTGTTTTTTTAATTCCTTTAGAGAGATATAAGAGTAGGTTTGGTGAATCGGAAACAATTCTATTTTATAGAAAAATTGAACTATAAATTTCAACTAAAAATTGCTATTTCTTTTCTTATGGAACATACATATCAATATGCCTGGGTAATCCCTCTTCTCCCACTTCCAGTTATTATGTCAATGGGATTTGGACTTTTTCTTATTCCGACAGCAACAAAAAATCTTCGTCGCATATGGGCTTTTCCTAGTATTTTACTCTTAAGTATAGCTCTGGTATTCTCAGTTCACCTGTCTATTCAACAAATAAATGGAAGTTCTATCTATCAATATCTATGGTCTTGGACCATCAATAACGATTTTTCTTTAGAATTTGGATACTTGATCGACCCTCTTACGTCTATTATGTTAATACTAATTACTACTGTAGGAATCTTGGTTCTTATTTATAGTGACGATTATATGTCTCACGATGAAGGATATTTGAGATTTTTTGTTTATATAAGTTTTTTTAATACTGCCATGTTGGGGTTGGTTACTAGTTCCAATTTGATACAAATTTATTTTTTTTGGGAACTTGTCGGAATGTGTTCCTATTTATTGATAGGCTTTTGGTTTACACGGCCAATTGCAGCGAGTGCTTGCCAAAAAGCTTTTGTAACTAATCGTGTAGGGGATTTTGGTCTGTTATTAGGAATTTTAGGTTTTTTTTGGATAACGGGTAGTTTAGAGTTTCGGGATTTGTTCAAAATAGCTAATAACTGGATTCCTAATAATGGGATTAATTCCTTACTTACTACTTTGTGTGCTTTTTTATTATTCCTTGGTGCAGTTGCAAAATCCGCACAATTCCCTCTTCACGTATGGTTACCCGATGCTATGGAAGGACCCACTCCCATTTCGGCTCTTATACACGCAGCAACTATGGTTGCTGCGGGGATTTTTCTTTTAGCTCGACTTCTTCCTCTTTTCATATCCCTACCCTTGATAATGAGTTTTATTTCTTTAGTAGGTACAATAACACTCTTCTTAGGAGCCACTTTAGCTCTTGCTCAGAGAGATATTAAAAGAAGCTTAGCCTATTCTACAATGTCTCAATTGGGTTATATGATGTTAGCTCTCGGTATAGGTTCTTATGAAGCTGCTTTATTCCATTTGATCACTCATGCTTATTCGAAAGCTTTATTGTTCTTAGGATCCGGATCCGTTATTCATTCAATGGAACCTCTTGTTGGATATTCACCAGATAAAAGTCAGAATATGGTTCTTATGGGTGGTTTAAGAAAATACGTTCCAATTACAAGAACTACTTTTTTATGTGGTACACTTTCTCTTTGTGGTATTCCACCTCTTGCTTGCTTCTGGTCCAAAGATGAAATCCTTAGTAATAGCTGGTTGTATTCACCTTTTTTTGGAATAATAGCCTCTTTTACTGCAGGATTAACTGCATTTTATATGTTTCGGATATATTTACTTACTTTTGATGGGTATTTGCGTGTTCATTTTCAAAATTACAGCAGTACTAAAGAAGGTTCGTTGTATTCAATATCCTTATGGGGAAAAGGCATATCCAAAGGAGTCAATAGAGATTTTGTTTTATCAACAATGAAGGGTGGAGTTTCTTTTTTTTCACAAAATATACCCCAAATTCCTGGTAATACAAGAAATAAGATAGGATCCTTTAGTACTCCCTTTGGGGCTAAAAAAACTTTTGTCTATCCTCATGAAACGGGAAATACTATGCTATTTCCTCTTCTTATATTACTGCTTTTTACTTTGTTCATTGGATCCATAGGAATCCATTTTGATAATGGAATAAAGGGTAATGGAATATCGGAGTTAACCATATTATCAAAGTGGCTAACTCCTTCAATAAACTTTTTCCAGGAAAGTTCTAATTCTTCCATAAATTCATATGAATTTCTCATTAATGCAATTTCTTCTGTAAGTTTAGCAATTCTTGGTCTATTCATAGCATATATCTTCTATGGATCTACTTATTCTTTTTTTCAGAATTTGAATTTTCTAAATTCCCTTGTAAAAGGGAATCCAAAAAAAAACTTTTTGGATCAAGTAAAAGAAAAGATATACAGCTGGTCATATAATCGTGGTTATATAGACGTTTTCTATACTAGGGTCTTTATCTTGGGTATAAGAAGATTAGCCGAACTAACGAATTTTTTCGATAAGGGTGTTATTGATGGAATTATCAATGGAGTAGGTCTTGCTGGTTTTTGTATAGGAGAAGAAATTAAATATGTAGGGGGAGGGCGAATATCGTCTTATCTATTCTTTTTTTTATGTTATGTATCCTTGTTCTTATTCTTTTTTCCATGAAAATGGATTATTCCATGAATTCCTCAAAACGAGGCTCATCAAAATGCAAAATCTAAGACTACTATAAGACTACTAATAAAATAAAGACTACTAATAAAATAAGAAAAAAATTCCAACGATTAAATTACTTCTCCCGAATATCCAACTGACTGATTAATTTCTTATAACGTACTCTATTTTTCTTTGCCAAATAAGCCAGCAAACGTTGACGTTTTCCCAAAAGTCTTCGTAGACCTCTTTCCGATGAAAAATCTTTTTTGTGTAATTCCAAATGTGAAGCAAGTCTCCGTATCTTATTGGTGAAACTGAATACTTGAAATTCAACAGAACCCCTGTTTTCTTGTTTTTCTTCTTTAACCATAAATCAAAAAATTTTTCTACCTCCTTTCTTTTTCATGTATTTTTCTGATCAGGAAAAATAAAAAATTATGTCAGTTATTTTGAAGTTATTCTAATCTCGTACACACAAAAATTTGCAATTATTCATCTACTGCTGGAATCTGGAATTTGGATTTATTTTATCGATGCAAATTGGATTTGCATAGAAGGGTACATTCTTTTATTTTAGATAGAAGAAACATTTCTTCTATCTAAAATAAAAGAATTTTGCTGATTTATTTATTGCTATATCCAATTTATAGAATTGATATACCATTTAATTGATATAATTTAGCAAAATGAAACACAGCATATGCATCCATCTTTCGGCTCGAGAATTTCACGGGATAGAGATATAGTATAAGAAATAGGCTATTAAGTAACTCTAAATGAATTGTGGATACATCTGTATCCTTAACATACTGAAACGGCTGCCATTACTCGTATCAAACCAATAGCGATTCATAAAAGCTAAATCTTGTAATCAATGGTGGGCCAATAATGAATTTTTTTGCATATGTATTAAGACGCTTGGTCTGATTTCGAAATTGTCCAGAGTTTTTTATGTTGTTTTCATTGCAAAATGATGGATCTCCTTCCGTAACTTTCCAATTACGAGTACGAGAATTGAAAGACATGAAAATTCTCAATTCTCTACGGCGTCTAGGAGATAGATAGAATATTTTCAGGAACAAGAAAATCAGAAGAATCTTTTTCTCTATTCACTACCATTCCGCGTCTTCGACTTCTATTAGTTTCTTCTTTAATGCAATAGCTATAGTTTGATATAGAATCCATTTCTCAAAGTAATGGAAACCATTCTCTTATAGGAAATGGTTCGAAAATCGCTATTCCACCTTTTAGGTTTAGGTATCGTGAAAAGTGATACCTGTGAAGATCGTGCATTTCAGTCACATTCAGATCCGTTTTTCGAGTCCATGATATAACCAAATTGGATGGATCTTCCACCCGTTTAGCTAAGAAAGAATAGATGCAGAGGTGGATAATAGATCGATATGAAGATCATGAGCTGCCCCATAATGAAACCGCCAGTAGTCGCGAATATCTCCTTCTTCCCTAACCCAAGATTGGAGAAAGAAGATCTAAGAGGGACCTATGGAGAATGTGGTCAGAAATCCATAATAGAGTCCGACCACAACGACCGAATTAATTATCCTCATCGATAAACTTAGACTACTAAGTAGAAAAGATTTGAAAATCATGGCATGGGTCTCCTTTTTTTCTTTCTTTAGAGTTTTCTATATGCACAATTTCTCGATGTTTCGATGAGAATTTCTTGACTTTCCATATATAGAAAGAGATAGACTATAAATGACATCTCTTATGTCAATAAGACCAAAGGGATGGATATTAAATGATAGGAAGTGCTAGGAAGTGAAATAGAATGAAATAGAGCCACTTTAGGCTTCCCTATGAAATGAGGCATGGAACGGAGCCACTACGAA